CGGATCTGGTGTATCATAAGGGATTTGCCCTTTCTATTGATTCCTACGGATTGGATCAAAAAAAATTCTTGAATGAGGTATTCAACTCCAGGGATGAATCGAAAAAGAAATCTTTATGGGTTCTACCTCCTATTTTTGATGAAGAGAATGAATCTTTTTATCGAAGGATCAGAAAAAAATCGGTCCGGATCTCCCGCGGGAATGATTTGGAAGATCCAAAACCAAAAAGAGTGGTATTTGCTAGCAACAACATAATGGAGGCAGTCAATCAATATAGATTGATCCGAAATCTGATTCAAATCCAATATAGCACCTATGGGTACATAAGAAATATATCGAATCGATTCTTTTTAATGAATAGATCCGATCGCAACTTCGAATATGGAATTCAAAGGGATCAAATCGGAAATGATACTCTGAATCATCTAACTATAATAAAATATACGATCAACCAACATTTATCGAATTTGAAAAAAAATCAGAAGAAATGGCTCGATCCTCTTATTTCTCGAACCGAGAGATCCATGAATCGGGATCCTAATGCATATAGATACAAATGGTCCAGTGGGAGCAAGAATTTCCAGGAACATTTGGAACATTTCGTTTCTGAACAGAAGCACCGTTTTCAAGTAGTGTTCGATCGATTGCGTATTAATCAATTTAATCAATATTCGATTGATTGGTCCGAGGTTATCGACAAACAAGATTTGTCTAAGTCACTTCGTTTCTTTTTGTCCAAGTCACTTCGTTTCTTTTTGTCTAAGTCACTTCCTTTTTTCTTTGTGAGTATCGGGAATATCCCCATTCATAGGTCCGAGATCAACATCTATGAATTGAAGGGTCCGAATGATCAACTCTGCAATCAGTTGTTAGAATCAATAGGTGTTCAAATCGTTCATTTGAATAAATTGAAACCGGATGATCATGAGACTTCCCAAAGATCGAAATTCTTGATCAATGGAGGAACAATATCACCATTTTTGTTCAATAAGATACCAAAGTGGATGATTGACTCATTCCATACTAGAAATAATCGCAGGAAATCCTTTGATAACACTGATTCCTATTTCTCAATGATATCCCGCGATCGGCTGAATCCCGTGAAACCATTTCATAGAAGTTCATTGATATCTTCTTTTTATAAAGCAAATCGACTTCGATTCTTGAATAATCCACATCACTTCTGGTTCTATTGTAAGAAAAGATTCCCTTTTTATGTGGAAAGGACCCGTATCAATAATTATGATCTTACATATGGACAATTCCTCAATATCTTGTTCATTCGCAAGAAAATATTTTCTTTGTGCGTCGGTAAAAAAAAACATGTTTTTTTGGAGAGAGAGACTATTTCTCCAATCGAGTCACAAGTATCTGACATATTCATACCTAACGATTTTCCGCAAAGTGGTGGCGAAACGTATAACTTGTACAAATCTTTTCATTTTCCAATTCGATCCGATTCATTCGTTCGTAGAGCTATTTACTCGATCGCAGACATTTCTGGAACACCTCTAACGGAGGAACAAATAGTCAATTTTGAAAGAACTTATTGTCAGCCTCTTTCAGATATGAATCTATCTGATTCAGAAGGAAAAAACTTGCATCAGTATCTCAGTTTCAATTCAAACATGGGTTTGATTCACACTCCATGTTCTGAGAAAGATTTCCCATCAGGAAAGAAGAAAAGACGGAGTCTTTGTCGAAAGAAATGCGTTGAGAAAGGGCGGATGTATAGAACCTTTCAACGAGATAGTGCTTTTTCAAATCTCTCAAAATGGAATCTGTTCCAAACATATATGCCATGGTTCTTTACTTCGACAGTGTGCAAATATATAAATTTCTCCCTTTTAGATACTTTTTCAGACCCATTGCCGATAATACTCATACTAAGTATCCGTCAAAAATTTGTATCCACTTTTCATGGTATTAGGCGGAAAAAATGGTGGTCGATTTTTCCATTGTGGAAGAATCGGATAAGTCAGATTTCGAGGAAGTGTTTACAGAATCTTCTTCTGTCCGAAGAAATGATTCATCGAAATCATGAGTCGCCCGTTCCATTGATATGGACACATCTGAGATCACCAAATGCTCAGGAGTTCCTCTATTCAATCCTTTTCCTTCTTCTTGTTGCTGGATATCTCGTTTGTACACATCTTCTCTTTGTTTCCCGAGCCTCTAGTAAGTTACAGACAGAGTTAGAAAAGATCAAATCTTTGATGATTCCATCATACGCGATTGAGTTGCAAAAACTTCTGGATGGGTATCCTACATCTCAACTGAATTCTTTCTGGTTAAAGAATCTCTTTTTAGTTGCTCTGGAACAATTCAGTATTCTACCAAATCCCATCAATCGAATCACTTTTTCGAGAAATACGAAACATCTAAGTCGTACAAGTAAAGAGATCTATTCATTGATAATAAAAATAAAAAACGCGAACGGTGATTTTTTTTCTGATAAAATAGAATCTTGGTCACTCATGAACGTTGATTGGATTGATGATAAAACAGAATCCTGGTTGTTTGAGAACAGTAATTGGATTGATGCTGATGAGGAAGAAAAACAATTCATGGTTCATTTCTCCACCTTAACGACAAAAAAAGGGATTGATCAAATTCTATTGAGTCTGACTCATACTCATAGTGATCATTTATCAAAAAATGACTCTGGTTATCAAATGATTGAACAACCGGGATCAATTTACTTACGATACTTAGTTGACATTCATAAAAAGTATCTAATGAATTATGAGTTCAATAGATCCTGTTTAGCAGAAAGACGGATCTTCCTTGCTCATTATCAGACAATCACTTATTCACAAACCTTGTGTAGGACTAATAGTTCTCATTTCCCATCTCATGCAAGACCAAGACCCTTTTCGCTCCGCTCAGCCCTATCCCTTTCTAGGAATATTTTAGTGATAGGTTCTAAAGGACTTGGACGATCCTATTTGGTCAAATACCTAGCGACAAACTCCTATTTTCCTTTCATTATGTTATTTACGGACGAGTTCCGGAATGACGAGCCTAAACGGATTTTTATTGAAGAGGATGATTTGGATGAGATTGAGGACGATAGCAACACTACGGATGATGACGATTTTGATGATATTGGCGATATCGATGCTGACTTTGGTTTTGATATGGAGCTGTGGATAACTATGATGGAAGCGCGAGCTGTATATACGGCGCCGGAAATAGAAACGGTCCCATTTAATACCACCTTTCAATTAGAATTAGTTCGATTAGAATTCGCAAAAGCAATGTCCCATTGCATAATATGGATTCCAAACATTCATGATCTGTCTGTGAATGAGTCGAATTACTTATCCCTCGGTATATTAGAGAACTATCTCTACAGAGATTGTGAAAGAGGTTCCACTAGAAATTTTCTTGTTATTGCTTCGACTCATATTCCCAAAAAAGTGGATCCCGGTCTAATAGCTCCGAATAAATTCAATACATGCATTAAGATGCGAAGGCCTCTTATTCCACAACGGCGAAAGCACTTTTTCATTCTTTCATATAGTAGGGGATTTCACTTGGAAAAGAAAATGTTCCATACTAACGGATTCGGGTCCATAACCATGGATCCCTGTGCACGAGATCTTGTAGCACTTACCAATGAGGCCATATCAATTAGTCTTGCACAGAAGAAATCAATTATAGACACTAATACAATTAGATCAGCTCTTCATAGACAATTTTGGGAGTTTCGATACCGGGTAAGATCGGTTAGGGATCATGGGATCATTTTCTATCAGATAGGAAGGGCTGTTGCACAAAATGTACTTCTAAGTAATTGCCTAAGTAATTGCCCCATAGATCCTATATCTATCTTTCTAAAGACAAACTTCAGTGCGGTAGGGGATTCTTATTTGTCCAAATGGTACTTCGAACTTGGAATGAGCATGAAGAGATTAACGATACTTCTTTATCTTTTGAGTTGTTCTGCCGGATCGGTCGCTCAAGATATTTGGTCTCCACTCGGACCCGATGATCCAAATGCAAATGGGCTCGCCGCTTCTTATAAATTCGCTGAGGATGATTCTGATCTAGTTAACGGCCTATTAGAAGTAGAAGTCGCTCTGGTGGGATCCTCACGGACAGAAAAAGATTGCAGTCAGTTTGATAATGATCGAGTGACATTGCTTCTTCGGTCCGAACCAAGGAATCCGTTATATATGATGCAAAATGGATCTTGTTCTATCATTGATCAGAAATTTCTCTATGAAAAAGAAGGCGAATCGGGGTTTGAAGAAAAAGGCGAATGGGAGTTTGAAGAAGATGGCGAATCGGGGTTTGGAGAAGAGGAAGGAGAAGGATCCCCCCTCCTATCCGGGAGGGGGGGGAGTTCATTCCATAACATAATTGGGGCTCCTAGAATATGGTACCCTTATGACAATCTATTTGATTTTACCGAAAGGACCGATGAATTGGAATTTCCCTATTGGGCCAAGTCATTTCGGGACAGGTGGCCTCGTGAACAGGAGCCTGAACTGGATTATTTTGAGCTCTTCCAAATCATGCTGGCCCGTGCACGAGGTGAAGATCCCGAAGAACAAGATAAGGGGGATGAGGATGAGAATGATTCGGAGTTCTTGCAGAGTGGAACCATGCAGTACGGGGTACGAAATAGATTTTCCAAAGAACAAGGCTTTTTTCGAATAAGCCAATTCATTTGGAGCCCTCCAGAGCCATTCTTTTTACTATTCCAAGATCCGCCCTCTGTGTTTTCACGTCGAGAATTCTTTGCAGATGAAGAGATGTCAGAGTCAGAGTCAGAGTCAGAGAGGCCTCCTTCTTCCCAAGATTCTATCACATCTATCTCTGCACCCTGGTTCGTCAGGGATCAGGCGCAATTCGAATTGTTGATTCATAGCCAGAGACGTCTTAAAACCATTAGAACCAATAGTTCATTATTTTATGGATCTTTCCGTTCTAATACTCCATCCGAGAGTTATCAGTATTTATCAAATCTGTTCCTATCTAACGGAACGCTA